GATTTCACTAAGGATGATGAAAACGTAAATTCACAACCATTTATGCGTTGGAGAGATCGTTTCTTATTTTGTGCCGAAGCAATTTATAAAGCGCAAGCCGAAACGGGTGAAATTAAAGGACATTACTTGAATGCAACTGCGGGTACCTGTGAAGAAATGATCAAAAGAGCGGTATTTGCCAGAGAATTGGGAGTTCCTATCGTAATGCATGACTACTTAACTGGGGGGTTCACCGCAAATACTAGCTTGGCTCATTATTGCCGCGACAATGGTCTACTTCTTCACATCCATCGCGCAATGCATGCAGTTATTGATAGACAGAAAAATCATGGTATGCATTTTCGTGTACTAGCTAAAGCATTACGTATGTCTGGCGGAGATCATATTCACGCTGGTACAGTAGTGGGTAAACTGGAGGGGGAACGTGAGATGACTTTGGGTTTTGTTGATTTGTTACGTGATGATTATATTGAAAAAGATCGAAGTCGTGGTATTTTTTTCACTCAAGACTGGGTCTCTATGCCAGGTGTTATACCCGTGGCTTCAGGGGGTATTCATGTTTGGCATATGCCTGCCCTAACCGAAATCTTTGGGGATGATTCCGTACTACAGTTTGGTGGAGGAACTTTAGGGCACCCTTGGGGAAATGCACCCGGTGCAGTAGCTAATCGGGTGGCTTTAGAAGCATGTGTACAAGCTCGTAATGAGGGACGTGATCTTGCTCGTGAAGGTAATGATATTATTCGTGAAGCTAGCAAATGGAGCCCTGAGCTAGCCGCTGCTTGTGAAGTCTGGAAAGAGATCACATTCGATTTCGACCCAGTGGATAAGCCAGATATAGAGGCAAAATAAGCGCGTAGAATTCAGCAATTCCTTTTTGTTCTTCTAATTGATTGCAATGAAACTTGGCCCAATCTTTCTTTTTTTGAGGAAAAGATTGGGCCGAATCAAATAAAGAATAAACATCTTATACTAATCCTATACTATGAACTATGAAGGTCTTTGTGTATTTGCATATATCTTTTATATGTACAGACCTTACACGATATATAATATACAAGTATATACAAAATATAAAAATAAGAAGATAAAAGAGAAGGAAGAGTAAACAACTTATCTATTCTTTTATTTATTGTTAGAGCCATAGGCTGAATTATGGATCCTTGGGGTTGAATTGGTGAATCATTTTATATTCCTTAGTTTCAGGCCATAGATCAAACCAAGGGAAGGATCTCTTCTACCCCTATCCTGTATATTGTCTTTTTCATTCCCTGTTGTAATAGAAATTCATTTTCTTATTTGACTATATGACACGAGATTCTACGAGACAAGAATTTATTTTTAATTTATGGGAAGAAACAACTATGTATCTTTTTGATGAGAATTGAAAGTTTGACATGAGAGAAACCTTTCTTTATATATTTTTTTTTGAGGAAAAGATATATATTTTTTTTTGAGGAAAAGATTCTATCATAATATTGAAATGATTCACCGGATTCCTCAAAAAGAGAATCCTTTCTTTTCAAGACTCGCTCGTTTTTCATTAACATTGGATCATATGCTTTATTTGAATTCTGATGAGAAATAAAAAAAAAAAATAAATAAATAGTAAAATGATTTTTTCTTCATCGAATGACTATTCATCTATTAGTATTAGGTTTTCATAAAATAGGGGCATAAATAATCTATGAAAAAATATTGGTTCAATTCAATGTTGTCTAACAAGAAGTTAGAACATAAGTGTGGACTAAGTAAATCAATGGATAGTCTTGATGCTCTTGGACATACCAGTGGAAGTGAAGAAACTATTCGAAAAGATGCGGATAAAAAGATTCCTAGTTGGGACAGTTATAGTTTCAGTAATATTCATTATCTAAATTATTTATTTGATAGCAGGAATCTTTGGAGTTTGATCTCTGATCATACTTTTTTAGTTAGAAATAGTAATGGTGACACTTATTCTGTATATTTTGATATTGAAAATCAGATTTTTGATATTGACAATGCTAGTTCTTTTTTGAGTGAACTACCTAGTTATTTGAATAGTGGGTCTAATAGTAGTAATTACTACTATTATTATTATTCCATGTATGATACTCAATCTAATTGGAATAATCACATTAATAGTTGCATTGATAGTTATCTTCGCTTTGAAATCAGTCTTAATAGTGACATTTACAGTGATATCGACAGTTACATTTCTAGTTTCATTTGTACGGAAAGTACAAGTAGTATTGAAAATGGAAATTCTAGTATCAAAACTAGTAGCAGTTATTTCAATAGAAGAGAAAAATCTAATGATTTCGATCTAAATACAAAATACAAACAGTTATGGGTTCAATGTGAGAATTGTTATGGATTAAATTATAAAAAATTTTTTAGTTCAAAAATGAATATTTGTGAATACTGTGGATATCATTTGAAAATGAGTAGTTCAGATAGAATTGAACTCTTTATAGATCCTGGCACTTGGGAGCCTATGGATGAAGATATGATCTCTATAGACCCCATTGAATTTCATTCAGAGGAGGAACCTTATATAGATCGCATTTCTTTTTATCAAAGAAAAACGGGTTTAACTGAAGCTGTTCAAACGGGCGTAGGTAAACTAAACAGTATTCCCATAGCAATTGGAGTTATGGATTTTCAGTTTATGGGAGGTAGTATGGGATCCGTAGTAGGTGAGAAAATCACCCGTTTGATCGAGTATGCTACTAAGCGATCTCTACCTGTCATTATTGTGTGTGCTTCTGGAGGAGCACGCATGCAAGAAGGGAGTTTGAGCTTAATGCAAATGGCTAAAATATCTTCTGCTTCATATGATTATCAATCAAATAAAAAGTTATTTTATGTATCAATCCTTACATCTCCTACAACTGGTGGAGTTACAGCAAGTTTTGGTATGTTGGGAGATATCATTATTGCTGAACCTAATGCTTACATTGCGTTTGCGGGTAAAAGAGTAATTGAACAAACATTGAAAAAGACAGTACCCGACGGTTCACAAGCGGCTGAGTATTTATTCCATAAGGGCTTATTCGACCCAATTGTACCACGTAATCCTTTAAAAGGTGTTCTGAATGAGTTATTTCAGCTACACGGTTTCCTTCCCTTGAACCAAGATTAAAAAAAAAATTTCAAAAAGATTTAAATTCTTCATTTTCAAATGGAAGTATAACATTAGCTTCAGTTATTTTTATTTGTAGCGAATACACATTTAGTTCATTATAATAAAACTAAGAAGATGGTGTTTTCTTTGGAGACATCAGTTATAAGTGTAGTAAGAGTCAGAAGTTTTGGATAATGACTTTTTGGCCCGGATACTTTTTTTATTCTATCTCTCTTCCTGATTAGAAACAAGCATCCCTCTATCGACAAGATAAAAAAGAATTTCTTTATCCTTCCGAGAAATTAGGGAAATAAAAATGATTTTTTCCGTTCTTTTGACATATTCATTATTCATATATTATTCATATATTATTCATATATAGAACAATAGAACAACGAAAAAGAGATAAAAAAATATATCGAAAAAATGAAAAGAAAATACTAAAGAAAAAGAAAGAAGAAATCTCAAATCAAATAAAGAAAATAGAAATATTCAAATAACAAATAAGAAGAATATAGAAGTTATTTTTCTTTAGTGAGAACCCCCGGTTTTTCACTAGGAATCCCTGTTTGTTGGATAAGATTGGTTAAAATCGGAAATTCATAAGAAACTCTTTTCTATCTTTACCTTTCAAAACACCTTTTTTGTTTTGAAAGGTAAAGATAGAAAGACGATGAAGATAAGGATGGGAGAAGAAGAATCCAATTTATTAAAGAAAGGGGATTCTCATACATATTCGTGTCGAAAGAGGAATAGGCATACTTCATTGAGTTCTACATTCGTTATTGATTATTAAATACTTCATATTAATATTATCTTAATATTCTTTCTAATTTCTTTTTAATATATTTTAATAGATTAATATTAATAATGAATATTAATAATGAATAGATAGACTTATTAGAATATATCTTTATAATTAAAATTTATAATAGGTACAAATATGAAATTGAGGTACCCATTCTATGATAGATTTGAACTTTCCCTCTATTTTTGTTCCTTTAGTGGGCCTAGTCTTTCCGGCAATCGCAATGGCTTCTTTATCTCTTTATGTCCAAAGAAATAAGATTGTCTAAATACGATGAAATCTCATCAATTTATTTCAACACTGGATCATCATACAGATACTTTTTTTAATGTAATATGGTAGGATATATGATATTTGGCCTTTCCGAAAACAAATGAAAGAGTTGTTTTGTTATGTATACCGATGCATAAAATACGGCATTAATGCATGTATATGCGGTTATAGCTTAATCCATTAAATGATGAAATTCAAAATGATCAGCAAATCTTTTTTGAAAAATTTTTTAAATAGAAACTCAATGTATCTAACCAATTATTCCTAATGGTTCCTGTCGGAATGCTGCTAGTTGATGAAAGTTACTTCGGGATCAAGCAATAAAAGTCAAGTCAAATCCATTTGGGTTATTCTCTCAATTCCAATCGAATGCAACTGGATCTAGTATAGTATGAACTGGCGATCAGAACATATATGGATAGAACTTATAACGGGGTCTCGAAAAACAAGTAATTTTTGCTGGGCCTGTATCCTTTTTTTAGGTTCACTAGGATTCTTAGTGGTTGGAACTTCCAGTTATCTTGGTAAAAATCTGATATCTGTATTTCCGTCTCAGCAAATCCTTTTTTTCCCACAAGGGATCGTGATGTCTTTCTATGGGATCGCAGGTCTATTCATTAGTTCTTATTTGTGGTGCACAATTTCATGGAATGTAGGTAGTGGTTATGACCGATTCGATAGAAAAGAAGGGATAATGTCCCTTTTTCGTTGGGGATTTCCTGGAATAAATCGTCGCATCTTTCTTCGTTTCTTTCTGAAAGATATCCAATCAATCAGAATGGAGGTGAGAGAGGGTCTTTTTCCTCGTCGTGTCCTTTATATGGAAATCAAAGGTCAAGGAGCCATTCCCTTGACCCGTACTGATGAGGATTTGACTCCACGAGAAATTGAACAAAAAGCTGCCGAATTGGCCTATTTCTTGCGCGTACCCATTGAAGTCTTTTGAAATGAACTGAAGAATAAATCTCAGCATGAGAGAAGGAACTTAATACATCTCAAAAGTGGGAAGACGTATATGGAACAATAACTATTTTGTATACGCATACACATGGTGTCTGGCTTCATTCTTTAGACTAGTAAAAGGTCTAATAAGTAATAAGTCAATAAGTATAGATTCATCAAATATTCTAACATGTCTTTTGTTTTCGTAAAAAATAATTCCTCTTTTTAGGCCTTTGAATTGATACCCTATCCCTGCGCTTCGGTTAGACAGTGAAATCTTTCAAATTCGAAATGGAAATAAAAGAATTAAAGAATCCGGTAGGGTTCGTCTTTAAATCCAAATTCTATTTGTTAGTTCAAATGGGTTTTCGAGTCTTCATTGAAAGGAAGAAATGAAAGGGAAATTGGTTACAATTTTCCTAATTGTGATCTCTGGAATATGGAAAGAATATTTACTTTTTTTCATTCGAAAAGAGCCTTTCTTGTATGTTCTATTCTAGATCCAAAGACTCAATTCTTACACAAAAACAAAAATAGGAAAAGATTCATAGGTTTGATACCTTATTCTTGTTAGAGTTATAGGCTCTTGTTATATAATTCGTACTTCATAGAAATCTCAGATAGAATCGACCAATGAAACAGGTTCATTAACAATTCACATCACGGATACAGAATGAAAAAAAAGAAAGCATTGGCTTCCCTCCCATATCTTGTGTCTATAATCTTTTTGCCCTGGTGGGTTTCTCTCTCATTTAAGAAATGTCTAGAAACTTGGGTTATTAATTGGTGGAATACTAGGCAATCCGAAATCCCTTTGAATGATATTCAAGAGAAAAATGTTCTAGAAAAATTTATGGAATTAGAAGAACTATTCCTGTTGGACGAGATGATAAAGGAGTACTCGGAGACACATATGCAAAGGCTTCGTATAGGAATGCACAAGGAAACAATACAATTGGTCCAAAGACAAAATGAATCTCATTTCCATATCATTTTGCATTTCTCTACAAATCTAATCTGTTTCGCTATTCTAAGTGGTTATTTTTTTCTGGGTAATGAAGAGCTTTTCATTTTAAATTTTTGGATTCAGGAATTTCTCTATAACTTAAGTGATACAATCAAAGCTTTTTCAATTCTTTTAGTTACTGATTTATGGATCGGATTTCACTCGACCCATGGTTGGGAACTAATGATTGGTTCGATCTACAATGATTTTGGATTGGCTCAGAATGATCAGATTATATCTGGTCTTGTTTCCACTTTTCCAGTGATTCTAGATACAATTGTGAAATATTGGATCTTCCATTTTTTAAATCGTGTATCTCCTTCGCTTGTAGTAATTTATCATTCAATGAATGAATAATTCATTAGATCTTTTGATATCATTTGATATCAATAAAATCAGAACCTTTTTTTGTGTATAAAGAAATCATTTTTCATCTTACTTATTCTTTATACTTCTACCTTTCTTCTACCTTTTCAATTCAAGGTATTCATACTATATTCTACTAGTAAAATTCTTTCAGTATAATCAATACAATGGCAAACTTGTGGATAGGGAATTCTACTAGCTACCTATCAAATTTATTGTAGAAATTCCGGGGATCAATGATTGGACCATGCAAAATAGAAAGACTTTTTCTTGGGTAAAAGAACAGATGACTCGATCCATTTATGTATCAATCATGATATATGTAATAACTCGAGCATCTATTTCAAATGCATATCCCATTTTTGCGCAGCAGGTTTATGAAAATCCACGAGAAGCAACTGGTCGAATTGTATGTGCCAATTGCCATTTAGCTAATAAGCCCGTGGATATTGAAGTTCCGCAAGCTGTACTTCCTGATACTGTATTTGAAGCAGTTGTTCGAATTCCTTATGATATGCAACTGAAACAAGTTCTTGCTAATGGTAAAAAAGGGGCTTTGAATGTAGGAGCTGTTCTTATTTTACCCGAGGGATTCGAATTAGCCCCACCCGATCGTATTTCTCCCGAAATGAAAGAAAAGATGGGCAATCTTTCTTTTCAGTTTTATCGTCCTAATAAAAGAAATATTCTTGTGATAGGTCCTGTTCCCGGTCAGAAATATAGTGAAATCGTCTTTCCTATTCTTTCCCCCGACCCTGCTACGAAAAAAGACGTTCATTTCTTAAAATATCCCATATATGTAGGTGGGAACAGAGGAAGGGGTCAGATTTATCCTGATGGTAGCAAGAGTAACAATACAGTTTATAATGCTACATCTGCTGGTATAGTAAGTAGAATAGCACGTAAAGAAAAAAGGGGATATGAAATAACCATAGTTGATGCATCAGAAGGACGTCAAGTGGTTGATATTATACCTCCAGGACCAGAACTTCTTGT